AAATATCTTACTTGAATTCTATGTAATGATCAATAAATTGAGTTGAATTCTATATCTATATGTATCAACATCCGTTTATTCTATAGATTATATATATAAAATAAATATATTTGGACTGGAGTTGACAAACAACCAATACCAATTTTATTCTTTCTTAGTTTAGATTATAAATGTAAATGGGGCGTGGCCAAGTGGTAAGGCAACGGGTTTTGGTCCCGCTATTCGGAGGTTCGAATCCTTCCGCCCCAGAGGGTTTTTATGCTATTGCTATAGTATTCCTATTATTGCTATAGATAATGGAGTGGTCAGGAGTAAATTAGTATTAATTTAAATATCTGTTCGAATCTCATTAACAAATGATCAAGTTCCATAACATATGTTTTATAATATATTTTTTGGAGCCAACGTATCTTTTTCTATTTCATTTTTTTAGGTATTTCGTGGTTGATTCTAATGAAAAATTGGAAATGTATGGAACGATTGAGGCAGGGATGGTTTATCCTATTCTTTTTATTCACTTTATGACAAGATTTTATTATTGAAATATTACTCAACCCTATCCCTATGTTAAACAAAATATAAACATATAAAATGAGGAAATATTTAACTTATATGGTATGTATGTATCGTTCTATTTCAATGCAAATAATTTTTATATTTTTCTTTTCGTAATCAGATGAAAAGAATAAAGATTCAAATCTTTACTTATATCATTTTTTGATCCACTTGCGAAAAAAAAATTGGATTATTTCTTCTTTATCTTTGATCTATTTTAAATCAGTGATGAGTCAAGGAAAGACTTATCGGATTAAACATGCTGCTTATTGGCGAATTTCCTTCAAAGAACATAGTATTTCTAAATCGGAAACTTTTTCAATTATAGATATTTTTTTAATAAATACTTTATTAATATTAATGATTTCTTGTCAGTTGAATCTTTGGTATTGAAAAAGTAGGAAATAGGATAATCTATCCTATTTAGTCACTTGAAGATGCAGAGTCAATAAGTAATTCGTTTATATATAGTTATAATTATATACTTTCTATTATTTTGTATTATATAGATACTTTTTATGTATGTTAAAATAGATTCTATGGATGTTAAAGATATTGTCTTGCTAAAACTTTTTCATAAAAATCGTTCCACATACAGATATCACATCATATTCTTATTGTAAAATAAGAATATAAAAAGTCTAGATTACGATGTTTATGTATAACTGAACCAATGACTATTCATGATTCCAAAATTGAATCAATTCCATACTGGTTCTAAATTAGAGGAATGTGATGGTAAAACTTCGTTTGAAACGATGTGGTAGAAAGCAACGTGCGACTTGAAGGACGCGATCCGTTGTGGATTTTTAGATCCACCATCTTATTTTCGATTTATCGAGGAATGAAGATGCTCTTGTCTCGACATCGTTTGTTCTGTTACACCTGAATCCTTTGTTTTTTTGTTGGGTTGTAAATAGTCTACGATGGAGCTCGAGTCGAAAAGTCGAAAGGATTAATTCATTTCTGGGGGGCAAGGATCTAGGGTTAATGCGAATCAATCAATTGGAACAACTTCGTAAACGTATCTTCTATATATAATAATAATATAGAAATCAAAAGGATCCAATCCAATTTCAACAAGTTTTGTTTTTAAATTGGAAACTTGTTGTAATTGATCAAACTTTTTCGATTCAAAGTGTATTACGCGGGAATCAACTGTCCATCGGATTCTTTGATAGAAAGAAATCAAATTTCAAATATTTCCAATTCAAATGAAAAGGTATGTTGCTGCCATTTTGAAAGTATTAAGAAGCACCGAAGTAATGTATAAACCCAATGATTTAAAATAAAGATTAAAGGATCCAAGAACAAGTAAACCCATTTTAATTGTCTCGATAGTCTCAATAACTGGATCATCCAAATCTAATTTTAAACGAGACAAAAAAAGCGGGTAAAGACAACTCAATAAATGAAATTGACTAAAGAGAAGAATTTACTTTTGAGCTATTTGAGAGTTATTCAACTTGAGTTATGAGTACGAATGGTTTCTTTTAAATTTTCAGGAAGGACAAAAAACGAATGAAATTAAAGTCTAATTGATTTTATAGGTTCATTCGAATCAAATCATTTTTTCTCGAGCCGTACGAGGATAAAACTTCCTATACGGTTCTAGGGGGGGTATTGTTCATCTACATCTATCCCAATGAGCCGTCTATAGAATCGTTGCAATTGATCTTCGATCCCGAAGAGAAGGAAAAGATCTTAGAAAAGTGGGGTTTTATGATCCAATGAAGAATCAAACTTATTTAAATGTTCCTGCTATTCTATACTTCCTTGCAAGGGGTGCTCAACCTACAGGAACTGTTCAGAATCTTTTAAAGAAAGCAGAAGTTTTTAAAGAACTTCCGTCTAATTAAACAAAATTCTTTTAAATTTAAAGAAATACCAAGGGGGGGGGTAGCGACTTAGATATAACTTTGTATGATTTTTCTTTACTAGTTTT